TTTGATGAGCCTCGTTTTGAGGAATTCATGGAATAATGAATTAAGGAATAAAAAAGAATTATGAGTCTACCGCTTACAAGAAAAGATCTAATGATAGTCAACATGGGTCCTCACCACCCATCAATGCATGGTGTTCTTCGACTGATCGTTACTCTCGATGGTGAAGATGTTGTTGATTGTGAACCCATATTAGGCTATTTACACAGAGGGATGGAAAAAATCGCAGAAAACAGAACTATTATACAATACTTGCCTTATGTAACACGGTGGGATTATTTAGCTACTATGTTTACAGAAGCAATAACGGTAAATGCACCAGAATTTTTAGAGAATATTCAAATACCTCAAAGAGCCAGCTATATTCGGGTAATTATGTTAGAATTGAGCCGTATAGCTTCTCACTTGTTATGGCTTGGACCTTTTATGGCGGATCTAGGGGCACAGACTCCTTTTTTCTACATTTTTAGAGAGAGAGAATTGATATATGATCTATTTGAAGCTGCTACAGGTATGCGAATGATGCATAATTACTTTCGCATCGGAGGAGTAGCTGCTGATCTACCTTATGGGTGGATGGATAAATGTTTAGATTTCTGTGATTATTTTTTACGAGGGGTTGTTGAATATCAACAACTTATTACACGGAATCCCATTTTTTTAGAACGAGTTGAAGGAGTAGGTTTTATTAGTGGGGAAGAGGCTGTAAATTGGGGCTTATCGGGACCAATGTTACGAGCTTCTGGAATACAATGGGATCTTCGTAAAATTGATCCTTATGAGTCTTACAATCAATTCGATTGGAAAGTACAATGGCAAAAAGAAGGAGATTCATTAGCTCGCTATTTAGTACGAATTGGTGAAATGAAGGAATCCATCAAAATTATTCAACAGGCTGTAGAGAAAATTCCTGGAGGTCCTTATGAAAATTTAGAAGCGCGACGCTTTAAGAAAGCAAAGAATTCGGAATGGAATGATTTTGAATATAGATTTCTTGGTAAAAAACCTTCCCCTAATTTTGAATTATCAAAGCAAGAGCTTTATGTAAGAGTAGAAGCTCCAAAAGGTGAATTAGGAATTTATCTGGTAGGAGATGACAGTCTTTTCCCTTGGAGATGGAAAATTCGTCCACCTGGTTTTATTAATTTGCAAATTCTTCCTCAGCTAGTTAAAAAAATGAAATTGGCTGATATCATGACGATATTAGGTAGTATAGATATCATTATGGGGGAAGTTGATCGTTGAAATGATAATAGATAGGGTAGAGGTAGAAACTATCAATTCTTTTTCGAAATTGGAATTATTAAAAGAAGTCTATGGACTGATATGGATTCTACCTATTTTGACCCTCCTACTGGGAATCACAATAGAAGTACTCGTAATTGTGTGGTTAGAAAGAGAAATATCCGCATCGATACAACAACGTATTGGTCCTGAATATGCTGGTCCCCTGGGACTGCTTCAAGCTATAGCAGATGGAACTAAGCTGATTTTTAAAGAGGATATCCTTCCATCCCGAGGAGAGATTCCTTTATTTAGCATTGGACCCTCTATAGCAGTCATATCTGTTTTATTAAGTTTTTTAGTTATCCCTTTCGGATATCATTTTGTTTTAGCTGATCTTAGTATTGGTGTTTTTTTATGGATTGCCATTTCAAGTATTGCTCCTATTGGTCTTCTTATGGCAGGATATAGCTCAAATAATAAATATTCTTTTTCAGGCGGTCTACGAGCAGCTGCTCAATCTATTAGTTATGAAATACCATTAACTTTTTGTGTGCTAGCAATATCTCTACGTGTGATTCGTTAAAAAAGGAACTTTTCCTCTAAAATCCATTGAATACTTATCTTCCTTTTCTTATTCTGGATTCAGGTCGGCAAGTTAAACTAGATAGCTACATGAGTGAAACAAAACAGCTTATTAATTTGTAGTAAAAATAAAAAATCTCATTTCCTACGTACAAGAAAAAAGTTGAAGTAAACATAAGCAGTGTAAACTCTTTACCCCAAGATTGAGATTGTTTGATTAGTCCTCATATCTTGAAGCGGGCAAGAATAAAGGATTCGCGATATGGAATTCCATTACTAGAATATTTTTAGTTATTACTAGAACTTATAACCATATAAAAGAATCCATAAAAAGTTAGTGAGGGATTAGGAACACTAAAGTACATAAAGGATTAGTAATGAGAGAATCTAAATCATTAGACATTTCTCCTCATAAAAGGAATCATAATAAGGACTTGAAATAGGTGGAAATGATCAAGTAGTACTTTCTTCGGATTCCGATTCAGAGTATATTCCCATTCACTTGTTAAGAAAATAGCTATCAAGAACGAATTAACCCTTTATTTATTTTTTAAATATCCCCCTCCCCGGGAAAGAAGAATAGGACAAAAGATATGTAATGCAATACAAAAAAGGATCTTTATTTATTCTTTCTTTTATCTAAATTTATACAGAATTCAATTCTTCATGAACTAACATCCAATTCTTTTCATTTATTAATTGCTATAACGAGTGTTTTATTCCAATATTAAGTTATTACTGAACAAGAAAAAACTTTCATTTTATTATATAAAGGATGAGATCAATTCGGAAGCGCTTTTTTATTATTTTAGCAGACAGAATTGCTTTGGTTTAATTTAGGACTTTCCAATCAATTTTATCTTACCTAATTCTATCTACGCCCGGGGGATAAGACCGAAAAGAAATAATCCTTTTTTCTGATCATAGAGGAGCCGTATGAAGCTAAGGTTTCATGTACGGTTTTGGAATAGCGGTGGAAACTGTGATGTTGTCATCGACTATGATTATCTAACAGTTCAAGTACGGTTGATATAGTTGAAGCACAGTCAAAATATGGTTTTTTTGGATGGAATCTTTGGCGTCAGCCTATAGGTTTTCTAGTTTTTCTAATTTCTTCTTTGGCAGAATGTGAAAGATTACCCTTTGATTTACCAGAAGCGGAGGAAGAATTAGTAGCGGGTTATCAAACCGAATATTCCGGTATTAAATATGGTTTATTTTATCTTGCTTCTTACCTAAATTTATTAGTTTCCTCCTTATTTGTAACTGTTCTCTACTTAGGCGGGTGGAATTTTTCTATTCCCTATATATCCTTTTGGGGATTTTTCCAAATGAATAAAATTGTGGGAATTTTGGAAATGATAATGGGTATCTTTATTACATTAACTAAAGCTTTTCTATTTCTCTTCATTTCTATCACAATAAGATGGACTTTACCCCGGATGAGAATGGATCAGTTATTAAATCTTGGATGGAAATTTCTTTTACCTATTTCTCTGGGCAATCTCTTATTAACAACTTCTTTCCAACTAGTTTCACTATAAATAAGATAATACAATAACAGTAAGAACATCTTCAACACAAAAGTTCTCTCAAACAAGAGAAAGAAACATACCTTTTTCATAGATATTTAGAATATGTTCCCTATGATAACTGGGTTCATTAGTTATGGTCAACAAACAATACGCGCCGCAAGATACATTGGTCAAGGTTTCATAATTACCTTATCCCACACAAATCGTTTACCTATAACGATTCACTACCCTTATGAAAAATCAATTACATCAGAGCGTTTCCGTGGACGAATACACTTTGAATTTGATAAATGTATTGCTTGTGAAGTATGTGTTCGTGTATGTCCGATAGATCTACCCCTTGTGGATTGGAGATTTGAAAAGGATATTAAAAAGAAACAATTGCTTAATTATAGTATTGATTTCGGAGTTTGTATATTTTGTGGTAACTGTGTTGAATATTGTCCGACAAACTGTTTATCAATGACGGAAGAATATGAACTTTCTACTTATGATCGTCATGAATTGAATTACAATCAAATTGCTTTGAGTCGGTTACCAGTCTCCATAATGGGAGATTACACAATTCAAACAATTAGGAATTCGTCTCAAAGTGAAATAGACGAAGAAAAATCTTGGAATTCAAGAACAATTACTGATTACTAGGTACTAGGATTTTTTTGTTAGAAAAATCCAATAATTTTTTACTAACTAGAAAGAAAAATGAATAACTACTGCTTATTACAAATTATTCATGATTTAAAATAAAATGAGAGTAGATTTTCGTGATGTGATTTCTAACTATACAATTTATATATATATATCTTAATCCCTTTTTCTTTCCTTGAATCTTTTAGTTTTAGTCAGTTCATGAAAAATTTTATACTATTAATTTCTTCTTATCCATAATGGATTTACCTGGACCAATACATGAGATTCTTGTTCTATTTGGGGGATTTGTTCTTCTACTAGGGGGTCTAGGGGTAGTATTACTTACCAACCCAATTTATTCCGCCTTTTCGCTGGGATTAGTTCTTGTTTGTATATCCTTATTCTATTTTTTATTGAATTCCTACTTTGTAGCTGTCGCACAACTTCTTATTTATGTGGGAGCCATAAATGTCTTGATCATATTTGCTGTAATGTTTGTAAATGGCTCAGAGTGGTCTAAAAATAAGAATTATTGGACTATTGGAGATGGGTTTACTTCACTCGTTTGTATAGCTATTCCTTTTTCACTAATGACTACTATCCCAGATACGTCGTGGTATGGAATTCTTTGGACTACAAGATCAAACCAAATAGTAGAACAGGGTCTCATAAATAACGTTCAACAAATTGGGATTCATTTAGCAACTGATTTTTATCTTCCGTTTGAACTCATTTCCCTAATTCTTCTAGTTTCTTTAATAGGTGCAATTACTATGGCTAGACAATAATAAATTCTTAGAATTTCTAATCTAAAAAAATAACTAAAGAATAACAATTTTTATTTAGTAAAACTCATCTACTGTCAACACAACAAATACTTTCTTTTCTCTTTTTTTTGTTGCGTAATTGTTCTATTCTAATTAATTGAATCGGTTCAATTCTTGTCCTCATATTGAAATGAATCGAGATTGATAAGGAGTTAGTTAATGATGTTTGAGCATGTACTTTTTTTGAGTGTCTATTTATTTTCGATTGGTATCTATGGATTGATCACAAGCCGAAACATGGTTAGAGCTCTAATATGTCTTGAACTTATACTGAATTCAATTAATCTAAATCTCGTAACATTTTCTGATCTATTTGATAGTCGCCAATTAAAAGGAGACATTTTCGCAATTTTTGTTATAGCCCTTGCGGCTGCTGAAGCAGCTATTGGACTATCCATTCTTTCTTCCATCCATCGTAACAGGAAATCAACTCGTATCAATCAATCGAATTTTTTGAATAATTAGACATAGAATCCTCTAAACAAAGGCGCATATATATATAATAATATGGAACATTAAGATTAATAAAATTCTAGTCTTCTTTTCTTATTTTTAATTCTAGTCTTCTTTTCTCATTTTTATTAGAGAATACCCTTTTTGAAGTAGGTTATTTCTGAATATTCTTTTTTACTTATCGAATTTTGCATTTTTGTAATTCATTGATATTGCAATATTCAAATTGCAATAATTTATATTGGAAAGATAATAGCCAATTTATTGGCTAATTCAAATTAGTATGTAGAATTCGTATAATTATCACTGTTGAAGCCTTAAATTCAAGTCTCTTGGATCTTTTCACGCTTTCTCACAAACAGATTAAGAAATATATTGCATTATTTGTTAAAGTTTGGATAAACCATTGCTTCGTCTGGTGTCTACAATACATCTAACTTATATAGTACTAATTTCATTTTTACCAGATCGAAAATTTTTATAAAGGAAAATTTCTAGATCCAATGTCACATTCTGTAAAAATTTATGATACATGTATAGGATGCACTCAATGCGTACGAGCTTGTCCAACAGATGTTTTAGAAATGATACCTTGGGATGGATGTAAAGCCAAGCAAATCGCTTCTGCGCCGAGAACCGAAGATTGTGTGGGTTGTAAGAGATGCGAATCCGCCTGCCCAACAGATTTTTTAAGTGTCCGCGTTTATTTGGGTCCTGAAACAACCCGCAGCATGGCTCTATCTTATTGATACGTTACAAAAAACTCCACTTGAATCGTCTGATTCCTCTTTACCGAAGAAGCCTGTGCTCAAAATAACCGAGCATGGGCTTTTCTGGTCAAAACGTATCTTGTCTTTATTACTTTATCATGAGTTATTTTCCTTGGTTAACAATACTTGTTGTTTTACCGATATTTGCAGGTTCATTAATTTTCTTTTTACCCCATAAAGGAAACAAAATCGTTAGGTGGTATACTATATCTATTTGTTTATTAGAATTCCTTCTAATGACTTATGCATTCTGTTATCATTTCCAATTAGAGGATCCGTTAATGCAATTAAAGGAGGATTATAAATGGATAGATGTTTTTGATTTCCACTGGAGATTGGGAATCGATGGACTTTCATTAGGATCCATTTTATTGACAGGATTTATCACTACTTTAGCTACTTTAGCGGCTTGGCCAGTTACCCGGAATTCGCGATTATTCTATTTCCTGATGCTAGCAATGTATAGCGGTCAAATAGGATTATTTTCTTCACGAGACCTTTTACTTTTTTTTATCATGTGGGAGTTAGAATTAATTCCTGTTTACTTACTTTTATCCATGTGGGGGGGAAAGAGACGTCTATATTCAGCTACCAAGTTTATTTTGTATACTGCGGGCGGTTCCATTTTTTTCTTAATCGGAGTTCTAGGTATGGGCTTATATGGTTCGAACGAACCAAGATTAGATTTGGAAAGATTGATTAATCAATCATACCCTGCTACATTGGAAATACTACTTTATTTTGGCTTCCTTATTGCTTATGCTGTCAAATTGCCGATTATACCTCTACATACGTGGTTACCAGATACCCATGGAGAAGCACATTACAGTACATGTATGCTTTTAGCGGGAATCCTATTAAAGATGGGAGCATATGGATTGATTCGGATCAATATGGAATTGTTACCTCATGCTCATTATCTATTTTCCCCCTGGTTGGTAATAATAGGAGCGGTGCAAATAATCTATGCAGCTTCAACTTCTCTTGGTCAACGAAATTTCAAAAAAAGAATAGCCTACTCCTCCGTATCTCACATGGGTTTCATAATTATAGGAATTGGTTCCATAACCAACATTGGACTAAATGGAGCTATTTTACAAATATTATCCCATGGATTTATCGGTGCTACACTATTTTTCTTGGCGGGAACGGCTTGTGATAGAATGCGTCTTGTTTATCTCGAAGAACTAGGGGGGATATCTATACCAATGCCAAAAATGTTTACTATGTTTAGTAGCTTTTCAATGGCTTCTCTTGCCTTACCAGGAATGAGCGGTTTTGTTGCAGAATTAGTAGTATTTTTTGGACTAATTACTAGTCCGAAATTTATGTTAATGCCAAAAATGCTAATTACTTTTGTAATGGCAATAGGAATGATATTAACTCCTATTTATTTATTATCTATGTTACGCCAGATGTTCTATGGATACAAGTTATTTCATGTTCCAAACGCGAATTTTTCGGATTCTGGACCACGAGAACTCTTTCTTTTAATCTGTATCTTTTTACCAGTAATAGGAATCGGTATCTATCCAGATTTTGTTCTCTCGCTATCCGTTGACAGGGTAGAGGCTCTCTTATCCAATTATTATCCTAAATAGGATTTTCTTTTTTTAACTAGTCCGCTCTATATTTCATAATGGAAAAACCAAAAAATTCCGAAAAAAGTAAAAAAGTCTAATTAGATCTATTTCTAATTTTTGGGAACCCCTTTGAAAAGACGTTCAAAGGGGTTCTCAAATCAAACAAAAATGGTAAAAAAGCTCCACATTTTATCAATTTTATGTTATGTAATCATTTAGATGGTAATGTAAATGAACCATAACTATGTAAACCTATTCCTAAAAGATTGATACCAAAATAGCAGATCCAAATTATAAGAAATCCTATCGAAGCTACAAATGCGGAATTGGCACCTTTCCAATTTGGATTTGTTCTACTATGTAAATAAATTGCAAATATGGTCCAGGTAATAAATGCCCAAGTTTCCTTAGGATCCCAATTCCAATAGGATCCCCACGCCTCATTAGCCCATACTGCTCCACAAAGAATACCTATGGTTAAAAGTGTAAATCCTAGACTAATAACACGATAACTCCAAGAATCCAAACGCTCAGTTAATTGATATTTGTAATAATTTGGAAATGAGGGAAAAGAGGTATTTTTTAAGGCACTTCTTTTTGCATAGAAATATTCAATCTCACTAAATAAAAATGTTTTAAGTAAGTTTTTATTTTTCTTTTTAGAAAAAAAATAGAAATTCTTTCGAAATCTAATGATTAGAAGAGCTGCGGATAATAAAGATCCGCACAAAAGAGTTGCATAGCTTAGTAACATCATACTGACATGCATCATTAACCACTGAGATTGGAGAGCGGGTACTAGTATTGTAGATTGATGCATTTCAGTTAAAAGACCTGACGTGGCAAAGCCTTGCGTTAAAATAGTACTTGGCGTAGTTATTGTGCTTAAATCATTTTTCGAGTTCTGTATCTTAGGAATAGTATGAAGAATATACAGAGCCCATGAAAGGAAGATCAATGACTCATATAAATTACTTAATGGAAAATGTCCCGAAGAAACCCAACGAGAAACTAAGAATCCTGTTATAGAGAAAAAAGTAGCTATCATTCCTTTTTCTGACGAATCACGTAATCCCCTAAGTTCACGAACTAATAAGGTTATCAAATGAATCATAATCACAATCGAAAAGGTTGAGAAAGAGATATGAGTTAGTATATGTTCTAAAGTTGCAAATAGCATAAGAGAAGGTCCCATTACAAAATTGGAAATTTCGAATTGAATCCATTTTCTAATCTATTGTATTCTTTTTCGAGAATGCCGCCACTCGGACTCGAACCGAGATGCTTGAGCACTGCTTCCTAAGAGCAGCGTGTCTACCAATTTCACCATGGCGGCTAACTTGAAATATGAAATACTAATTAACTTAAAAGAATAATAGTTATTTTCTCGCGAATCGTCGAGATTGGGAGCGTCCATAGAATTTAGGAAAATTAGAATTTCATCATTAAATACAAAGATTTTTTTATTTGGAAAAAGTTTCTAGAATCAAAGCCTTTACACTCTTATTAATATGATTTACCAGTACTAAACCAATTTATTTGTGAATTTTGGATAAGATAGGTAGAAATTGTAAATCCTATTGCAGGAATACTCTACTTTTGATAATAGAATCCTCCTAAAAAAAAAGGGAGGATTCTATTATCAAAAGTTCTTTGATCTTTGATAGGAAAAGAATACTGAGGACACAATATAGCAAAAACTTTTGTTCTATATAACAGAATAACGGAGGGATTAGTTCTAAGAATATTGTACCCAGGAATTCGACACATAAAAGTACATTCATTAATGAATCCAAATTATTAATTCATATTAAATAATTGGAATTTCTTTGAGATAGGTCAATTCAGATTATTCCAAAACCTAATTATTTGTTTGTTGCCCAGAAAAACCTTTTGGTTTTGGCTGCTCGTTGCCGCTCAAAAATGATCTTGATTTTGCTAAGGAATAACATTGTACTATGGAAAAATAAGTCTTTTTCTTCCAAATATTTTTACGAATACGCTTTTTTGACATCGAAGTACGTTTTTTTGGAACTGCCATTCAAAAGGGGAATTTGTTTTTTCTAGTTGTATGTGAAAGACATCTATTGCCGCAAATCAATCCTTCTTTCTGTTTTTTCTTAGTATTTATACTTAGATACTGAAAGATAATGAAATTCAAAATTATTTTTTACTTCATTTTGTCTAATGTGGATAACACAAGAGTTTTTAGCGTATTTTTCATATATATTTTATACTTTGTTTTAATAATATACAATATATACAAAGATATACTATATACAAAGATTTTCTATTTAAATCAATTTATATATCAAAATATATAAATCTAATATACTCCGGTATGAGGGATAAGCCCTCATATAATATGAGGAGATAAAGCGAAGGTCAAATTCAAATAGTTAATTAAGTTGAGAAGGTATCCAAGAATTGAATTCCAGTCAAAATAAAAAAAAAAATGAGTCTCTTAAACAAGACATTCTAAAACTTAGATAATTCTAGTTAGAATGAAAATATAGTTGAAATTCAATCAATCAGTTACGAAACAAGAGAGGTATTTCATTTTAACAGAAGGAAATAAATACAAAAAAAGAATAGGAATAGAAAGTAAAATGATTCAATCTTTTTTTTGTATTTTAATAAATATTTTTTTTTATCGAATAACTAAATAACGAAATTCTTTTTTGGAAAAAATAATAATTCCAGTATTTTTTCTTATTCTTATTTTGTTTTTTTAATTCCTTCAGAAAGAGATAAGAATAGGTTTGGTGAATCGGAAACAATTTTATTTTAGAGAAAAAAAGAACTATAAATTTCAACTAAAAATTGCAATTTCTTTTCTTATGGAACATACATACCAATATGCCTGGGTAATCCCTCTTCTCCCACTTCCAGTTATTATGTCAATGGGGTTTGGACTTTTTCTTATTCCGACAGCAACAAAAAATCTTCGTCGCATATGGGCTTTTCCTAGTGTTTTATTCTTAAGTGTAGCTCTGGTATTCTCAGTTCACCTGTCTATTCAACAAATAAAAGGGAGTTCTATCTATCAATATCTATGGTCTTGGACCATCAATAATGATTTTTCCTTAGAATTTGGATACTTGATCGACCCCCTTACTTCTATTATGTTAATACTAATTACTACTGTAGGAATCTTGGTTCTTATTTATAGCGACGATTATATGTCTCACGATGAGGGATATTTGAGATTTTTCGTTTATATAAGTTTTTTTAATACTTCCATGTTGGGATTGGTTACTAGTTCCAATTTGATACAAATTTATTTTTTTTGGGAACTTGTGGGAATGTGTTCCTATTTATTGATAGGCTTTTGGTTTACACGACCAATTGCAGCGAGTGCTTGTCAAAAAGCTTTTGTAACTAATCGTGTAGGGGATTTTGGTCTGTTATTAGGAATTTTGGGTTTTTTTTGGATAACAGGTAGTTTAGAGTTTCGGGATTTGTTCAAAATAGCTAATAACTGGATTCCTAATAATGGGATTAATTCATTACTTACTACTTTGTGTGCTTTTTTATTATTTCTTGGTGCAGTTGCTAAATCTGCGCAATTCCCTCTTCACGTATGGTTGCCTGATGCTATGGAAGGACCCACTCCCATTTCGGCTCTTATACATGCAGCAACTATGGTTGCTGCGGGGATTTTTCTTATAGCTCGACTTCTTCCTCTTTTCAGATCCCTACCTTTTATAATGAGTTTCATTTCTTTAGTAGGTACAATAACACTTTTCTTAGGAGCAACTTTAGCTCTTGCTCAGAGAGATATTAAAAGAAGTTTAGCCTATTCCACAATGTCTCAATTGGGTTATATGATGTTAGCTCTAGGTATAGGTTCTTATCAAGCAGCTTTATTCCATTTGATCACTCATGCTTATTCGAAAGCTTTATTGTTCTTGGGATCCGGATCCGTTATTCATTCAATGGAACCTCTTGTTGGATATTCACCAGATAAAAGTCAGAATATGGTTCTTATGGGTGGTTTAAAAAAATATGTTCCTATTACAAGAACTACCTTTTTATGCGGTACACTTTCTCTTTGTGGTATTCCACCTCTTGCTTGCTTCTGGTCCAAAGATGAAATCCTTAGTAATAGTTGGTTGTATTCACCTTTTTTTGGAATAATAGCTTCTTTTACTGCAGGATTAACTGCATTTTATATGTTTCGAATATATTTACTTACTTTTGATGGGTATTTGCGTGTTCATTTTCAAAATTATAGTAGTACTAAAGAAGGTTCATTGTATTCACTATCCTTATGGGGAAAAAGCATACCCAAAGAAGTCAATAGAGATTTTGTTTTATCAACAATGAAGAGTGGCGTTTCTTTTTTTTCACAAAATATACCCCAAATTTCTGGTAATACAAGAAATAGGATGGGGTTCTTTAGTACTCCCCTTGGAGCTAAAAATACTTTTGTCTATCCTCGCGAAACGGGAAATACTATGCTATTTCCTCTTCTTATATTACTGCTTTTTACTTTGTTCATTGGATCCATAGGAATCCATTTTGATAATGGAGTAATAGATAATGGAACATCGGAGTTAACCATATTATCAAAGTGGTTAACCCCTTCAATAAGTTTTTTTCAGGAAAGTTCTAATTCTTCCATAAATTCATATGAATTTATCACTAATGCAATTTCTTCTGTAAGTTTAGCTATTTTTGGTCTATTCATAGCATATCTATGCTATGGATCCTCTTATTCTTTTTTTCAGAATTTGAATTTTAAAAATTCCCTTTTCCAGGGGAATCCCCAAAAGAACTTTTTGCATCAAGTAAAAAGAAAGGTATACAGCTGGTCATATAATCGCGGTTATATAGATGTTTTCTATACTAGGGTCTTTATCCTGGGTATAAGAAGATTTGCCGAACTAGCGC